CTAAAATTGATTATTGTTCCTATCCAGTTCGAACTATTTATGGGGTATTAGGGATCAAAGTTTGGATATTTGTAAACAAAGAATAATAAACTTTTCCTTATCTTTAAGGTTCCATGTTTCGATAAAACAAAAAAAAAAATGAAAAATTTTTATAAGATTGAATAAATTCGATTAATCATTTGATTTTGATATTGATAGAATTGCTATGCTTAGTGTGCGACTCGTTAGTTTTTTTTTAGAGTGGCTATAATAATAATTCAAAAAAAAAAAATAAACCGGCTCCGGTATGAATTTATTAATAAAGAACTAATAACCAACTCATCGCTTCGCATTATCAGGATCTATAAAAAACTAATCAAAATAAAAAATCTAAAGAAAAGATCGAATATATTGGAGATATAATTATAACAATTGAAATATTGCATAAAAAAAAAAGGAAGAAAAACGAATCTGATTATGAGTTGTAAAGCAATAAGAATATACGGATAAATGAAGGGTTGAAAGAAAGAGAGAAAAAGAATATCAATGATATAGAATTCTAATATGTAAAGGTCGATGGGTCATCTCATAAAAAGGAGTGTAATAAAGCATCAATATTAATTAACCCCTAAATATCCATATTATAGAAGAATATATTCCTAGAACAAACAAATCAAGAGCCACGAGTCAATAAAAACTGAGAAGGTTGATTCAAGAAAAAAGAGAATCTTATTTAAATATTAGAGAGGCTCCGTTGTCGAATTCAGACCTAACCATTAATCGAGAAGCGATGGGAACGACGGAACCTGTGAATACCTAAGATTTTATTTTATTAAAAACAAATCTTAATGATTCATTGGGTGGGATGGCGAAACGAACCAAGAACCAATCCATTTTTTTTTGAGGAGTCATGGCCTATAACCCTACATCTCATCTGAAATTGATAATGAAAGAGTCAATTTTCGCCCGCGAAAATTTTTATTTTATTGAAGTTTAGAAATTCGTTAGAACCTTCTAATATAACAAAACAACATTATCTAGTTATATATGGTTATATATGGATTGCTAAAATTGTCTATAAGACAACGACATGTTTAGTTATATATCAAAACAAGATATACAAATTTACAATAAATCAATAGATTCTATGAAATTTCAAAAAATCCCGTGATTCTATTTTTTATATTATTTTCTCGGTTAAATCTATTTATTTTCTTTTTATTTTTGAATCGCTTCATTCGCGAGGAGCCGTATGAGGTGAAAATCTCATGTACGGTTCTGTAATAGCGATGGAATTGAAAAACAACCATCAACTATAACCCCCAAAGAACCAGATTCCGTAAACAACATAGAGGAAGAATGAAAGGAATATCCTATCGAGGTAATCATATTTGTTTCGGAAGATATGCTCTTCAAGCACTTGAGCCCGCTTGGATCACATCTAGACAAATAGAAGCAGGGCGGCGGACAATGTCACGAAATGTCCGCCGGGGTGGACAAATATGGGTTCGCATATTTCCAGACAAACCGATTACAGTAAAACCTACCGAAACGCGTATGGGTTCGGGAAAAGGATCTCCCGAATATTGGGTAGCTGTCGTTAAACCGGGTAGAATACTTTATGAAATGGGCGGAGTCGCAGAAAATATAGCCCGAAAGGCTATCTCAATAGCAGCATCAAAAATGCCTATACGAACTCAATTCATTCTTTCGGGATAAAAATGAGAACCAAAGGAAAGAGGTCTTTAGGATACAAAAAAATGGCAATTGTAGATTTCTTTTTTGTAACACAGAATATTTTTTTTTTACTTCAACCTTTGGGACTGAAAGAACAGATAAAATAAATGATATGATTCAACCTCAAACCCATTTGAATGTAGCCGATAACAGTGGAGCCCGCGAATTGATGTGTATTCGAATCATAGGAGCTAGTAATCGACGATATGCTTATATTGGTGACATTGTTGTTGCTGTAATAAAGGAAGCTGTACCAAATACGCCTTTAGAAAGATCAGAAGTGATCAGAGCTGTAATTGTACGTACTTGTAAAGAACTCAAACGTAGCAACGGGATGATAATACACTATAATGATAATGCTGCGGTCGTCATTGATCAAGAAGGAAATCCAAAAGGAACTCGAATTTTTGGCGCAATCGCCAGGGAATTGAGACAGTTAAATTTCACTAAAATAGTTTCCTTAGCACCCGAGGTATTATAAAGCGACACCCTGACATAGATATATTATTTGTGAATGAAATAGATTCATTAATAGATTATATCTCACGCATATACCTTTTGTAGTAATTTAATTATTATTTGTAGTAATTATTATATATATATATATAAATATAATTTGATTTTATATTTTATTTCATAAAGATTTCATAACCTCAAAAAAAGATATCAATAAAAGATATCAATATTAGTTGAATAAAAAATAGAAAAAAGCAGCATGTTGATTATATCCAAAATCAGGGGCAACAATCATTTTTGTTTATCATGAGTAAGGACACCATCGCTGACATAATAACTTCTATACGAAATGCTGACATGAATCGAAAAGGAATGGTTCAAATACCATCTACTAACATCAACGAAAACATTGTTAAAATACTTTTACGAGAGGGTTTTATTGAAAACGTGAGAAAACATAGAGAAGACGACAAATATTTTTTAGTTTTAACTCTACGGTATAGAAGAAATAAGAAAGGATCATATAAAACTGTTTTAATTTTAAAACGGATCAGTACACCCGGTCTACGAATTTATTCTAATTATCAACGAATTCCTAGAATTTTAGGAGGAGTAGGAATTGTAATTCTTTCTACTTCTAGAGGTATAATGACAGATCGAGAGGCTCGATTAGAAAGAATCGGTGGAGAAGTTTTATGTTATATATGGTAATTTTTTGGATATCCGAATTATATGAGAAACTTCTATCCATTTTTGTGAAAAAAGAGAGAAAACGCAGGTTTCTAATAGCACTCTTCATACAGTAGTGAATATACAGTAGTCAATGCACGAAAGGATTTTAACTGGAATAAGACGACTAAAAGAAAAAAAAAATGGATTGATTCATGCGGGTTTAATTATTGAATCACTTCCCAAGGGTCTGTTCCAGATTCCTTTATATTATAGAATCATATTTTGTTTGATTCGAAGCTATGTTTCCAAAAGGATTCGACTCGACGTACTCTTATTTTTTTTATATTTTTTATATATATATAATATATGACCACGAAAGTAAAAATGAAAATGGGGGTATAAAGCATTTTTTAATTAGACTTTTTTTTTCAACTTCAACATTTTTTTTGGGGGGGTGCAATTAGAAGTTAAAAATTTTAGGAAACCTTATTTTCTTCCAATAAAGAGATTAGGAATTAAGTTAAGGAATGACAAATATGAAAATAAGAGCCTCTGTTCGTAAAATTTGTGAAAAATGTCGATTGATCCGTAGGCGGGGGCGAATTATAGTAATTTGTTCCAACCCAAGACATAAACAAAGACAAGGATAATATTTCCACAAAGAAGGGCTTTCTATTCTAAAGGATTGGATGCACAAATGAAATAAATTAATAATAAATAAAATATATAATAGTATATAAAAAAAATTATTATATATTCTAAGTATTATAGTTAAGTAGTTTAGTATTATAAGAAATTAAGTATTATTATTATAAATATTATAAAGAAATATTATTTATAAAAAATTATTGATTTATTGATATTTCAAATTATATTTAAAAAATGATATTCTATATTAATTCTATTATTATATTATTATTATAGTATATTATTATTATAGAATTAATATAATATAGAATTAATATAAGAATTAATATAAATAGTACAATTAATATAAAAAACGAGAATCTTAATTCTAGTTAGAAAATTAGAAAATAGTAAAGGATCTGTTTTTGACATAAAATGGATATATCCATAGATCTTGGACTTCGATTTATCAATATTCAATATTTATAAATAATAATAATATAATAAAGTATGGCAAAACCTATACCAAAAACAAAAATTGGTTCGCGTAAGCATGCTCGTAAAATACCCAAGGGGGTTATTCATGTTCAAGCTAGTTTCAACAATACCATTGTGACTGTTACAGATGTACGGGGTCGGGTGATCTCTTGGTCCTCCGCCGGTACTTGTGGATTCAAGGGTACACGAAGGGGGACACCATTCGCCGCTCAAACTGCAGCAGGAAATGCTATTCGAACAGTAGCGGATCAAGGCATGCAACGAGCGGAAGTCATGATAAAAGGTCCCGGTCTCGGAAGAGATGCGGCATTAAGAGCTATTCGTAGAAGTGGTATATTATTAAAATTTATACGGGATGTAACCCCTATGCCACATAATGGATGTAGGTCCCCTAAAAAAAGACGTGTGTAGTGTAAAACGAAAAATAAACATTGACGAGATTTCAAGAGAAATAAACAATTCAAGGATTTGATAAAAAATATAAAATATTTTACTATGGTTCGAGAGAAAGTAAGAGTATCTACTCGGACACTACAGTGGAAGTGTGTTGAATCAAGAGTAGACAGTAAGCGTCTTTATTATGGACGCTTTATTCTGTCTCCACTTATGAAAGGCCAAGCCGATACAATAGGCATTGCGATGCGAAGAGTTTTGCTCGGAGAAATAGAGGGAACATGTATTACACGTGCAAAATCTGAGAAAATACCACATGAGTATTCTACCATAGTAGGTATTCAAGAATCAGTACATGAAATTTTAATGAATTTGAAAAAAATTGTATTGAGAAGTAATCTATATGGAACTCAGGACGCGTCCATTTGTGTCAAGGGTCCTGGATATGTAACTGCTCGAGACATCATTTTACCACCTTCTGTGGAAATCGTTGATAATACACAACATATAGCAAACCTAACAGAACCTATTAATTTATGTATTGGATTACAAATCGAAAGGAATCGCGGATATCGTATAAAAACACTAAATAACTTTCAAGACAGAAGTTATCCTATAGATACTGTATTCATGCCTGT